CCTAGAGTTCAACTCCCGCTCTCAACCCATGAACAATATGAGTCCGAAGCTTCTTTCGTAACTCCCGGAATTTCTTCGTAGTGACTCCGTTCCATGCCTCATTTCATAGGGAAGCCCAAAGTGGCTCTATTTCATTCTATTTCACTTCCTAGCACTTCCTATCATTTAATATCCATCCCTTTGGTCTTATTTACATAAGAGATGTCATTTATAGTCTATCTCTTTCTATATATGGAAAGTCAAGAAATTCTCATCGAAACATCGAGAAATTGTGCATATAGAAAACTCTAAAGAAAGAAAAAAAGGAGACCCATGCCATGATTTTCAAATCTTTTCTACCTTTTCTACTTAGTAGTCTAAGTTTCTCGATGAGGATAATTAATTCGGTCGTTGTGGTCGGACTCTATTATGGATTTCTGACCACATTCTCCATAGGTCCCTCTTAGATCTTCTTTCTCCAATCTTGGATTAGGGAAGAAGGAGATATTCGCGACTACTGGCGGTTTCATTATGGGGCAGCTCATGATCTTCATATCGATCTATTATCCACCTCTGCATCTATTCTTTCTTAGCTAAACGGGTGGAAGATCCATCCAATTTGGTTATATCATGGACTCGAAAAGCGGATCTGAATGTGACTGAAATGCACGATCTTCACAGGTATCACTTTTCACGATACCTAAAAGATGGAATAGCGATTTTCGAACCATTTCCTATACGAGAATGGTTTCCATTACTTTGAGAAATGGATTCTATATCAAACTATAGCTATTGCATTAAAGAAGAAAAGAAACTAATAGAAGTCGAAGACGCGGAATGGTAGTGAATAGAGAGAAAGATTCTTCTGATTTTCTTGTTCCTGAAAATATTCTATCTATCTCCTAGACGCCGTAGAGAATTGAGAATTTTCATGTCTTTCAATTCTCGTACTCGTAATTGGAAAGTTACGGAAGGAGGTCCATCATTTTGCAATGAAAACAACATAAAAAACTCTGGACAATTTCGAAATCAGGCCAAGCGTCTTAATACATATGCAAAAAAATTCATTATTGGCCCACCATTGATTAGAAGATTTAGCTTGTATGAATCGCTATTGGTTTGATACGAATAATGGCAGTCGTTTCAGTATGTTAAGGATACAGATGTATCCACAATTCATTTAGAGTTACTTAATAGCCTATTTCTTATACCATATCTCTATCCCGTGAAATTCTCGAGCCGAAAGATGGATGCATATGCTGTGTTTCATTTTGCTAAACGATATCAATTAAATGGTGTATCAATTCCATAAATTGGATATAGCAATAAATAAATCAGCAAAATTCTTTTATTTTAGATAGAAGAAATGTTTCTTCTATCTAAAATAAAAGAATGTACCCTTCTATCCAAATCCAATTTGCATCGATAAAATAAATCCAAATTCCAGTAGTGGATGAATAATTGCAAATTTTTGTGTGTACGAGATTAGAATAACTTCAAAATAACTGACATAATTTTTTATTTTTCCTGATCAGAAAAATACATGAAAAAGAAAGGAGGTAGAAAAATTTTGGGATTTATGGTTAAAGAAGAAAAAGAAGAAAACAGGGGTTCTGTTGAATTTCAAGTATTCAGTTTCACCAATAAGATACGGAGACTTGCTTCACATTTGGAATTACACAAAAAAGATTTTTCATCGGAAAGAGGTCTACGAAGACTTTTGGGAAAACGTCAACGTTTGCTGGCTTATTTGGCAAAGAAAAATAGAGTACGTTATAAGAAATTAATCAGTCAGTTGGATATTCGGGAGAAGTAATTTAATCGTTCGAATTTTTTTCTTATTTTATTAGTAGTCTTATAGTAGTCTTAGATTTTTCATTTTGATGAGCCTCGTTTTGAGGAATTCATGGAATAATCCATTTTCATGGAATAATGAATTAAGGAAGAAAGGATATGAGTCTACCGCTTACAAGAAAAGATCTCATGATAGTCAATATGGGCCCTCAGCACCCATCAATGCATGGTGTTCTTCGACTGATCGTTACTCTCGATGGTGAAGATGTTATTGATTGTGAACCCATATTAGGCTATTTACACAGAGGAATGGAAAAAATCGCGGAAAACCGAACTATTATACAATACTTACCTTATGTAACACGATGGGATTATTTAGCTACTATGTTTACAGAAGCAATAACGGTAAATGCACCAGAATTCTTGGAGAATATTCAAATACCCCAAAGAGCCAGCTATATTAGGGTAATTATGTTAGAGTTGAGCCGTATAGCTTCTCACTTGTTATGGCTTGGACCTTTTATGGCGGATCTAGGCGCACAGACCCCTTTTTTCTATATTTTTAGAGAGAGAGAATTGATATATGATCTATTTGAAGCTGCTACAGGTATGCGAATGATGCATAATTACTTTCGCATCGGAGGGGTAGCCGCCGATCTACCTTATGGATGGGTCGATAAATGTTTAGATTTCTGTGATTATTTTTTACGAGGAGTTGTTGAATATCAACAACTTATTACACGGAATCCCGTTTTTTTAGAACGAGTTGAAGGAGTCGGTTTTATTAGCGGAGAAGAAGCAGTAAATTGGGGCTTATCGGGACCGATGTTACGAGCTTCTGGAATACAATGGGATCTTCGTAAAGTTGATCCTTATGAGTCTTACAACCAATTCGATTGGAAAGTCCAATGGCAAAAAGAAGGGGATTCATTAGCTCGCTATTTAGTACGAATGGGTGAAATGAGGGAATCCATCAAAATTATTCAACAGGCTGTAGAGAAAATTCCTGGAGGCCCTTATGAGAATTTAGAAGTCCGACGCTTTAAGAAAACAAAGAATTCCGAATGGAATGATTTTGAATATCGATTTCTTGGTAAAAAACCTTCGCCCAATTTTGAATTGTCAAAGCAAGAGCTTTATGTAAGAGTGGAAGCTCCAAAAGGTGAATTAGGAATTTATCTGGTAGGAGATGATAGTCTTTTCCCCTGGAGATGGAAAATTCGTCCACCCGGTTTTATTAATTTGCAAATTCTTCCTCAACTAGTTAAAAAAATGAAATTGGCTGATATCATGACGATATTAGGTAGTATAGATATCATTATGGGGGAAGTTGATCGTTGAAATGATAATAGATAGGGTAGAGATAGAAACTATCAATTCTTTTTCGAAATCGGAATTATTAAAAGAAGTCTATGGACTGATATGGATTCTACCCATTTTGACCCTCCTACTGGGAATCACAATAGAAGTACTCGTAATTGTGTGGTTAGAAAGAGAAATATCCGCATCGATACAACAACGTATTGGTCCTGAATATGCTGGCCCCCTGGGACTGCTTCAAGCTATAGCCGATGGAACTAAGCTACTTTTTAAGGAGGATATCCTGCCATCCCGAGGAGATATTCCTTTATTTAGCATTGGACCTTCTATAGCAGTCATATCAATTTTATTAAGTTTTTTAGTTATCCCTTTGGGATATCGTTTTGTTTTAGCCGATCTTAGTATTGGTGTTTTTTTATGGATTGCCATTTCAAGTATTGCTCCTATTGGTCTTCTTATGGCAGGATATAGCTCAAATAATAAATATTCTTTTTCAGGCGGTCTACGAGCTGCTGCTCAATCTATTAGTTATGAAATACCATTAACTTTTTGTGTGCTAGCAATATCTCTACGTGTGATTCGTTAAAATAGGATCTTTTTCCTCCAAAATCCATTGAATATTTATCTTCCTTTTCTTATTCTCGGGTTGGTAAGTTAAACTAGATAGCTATATGAGTGAAACAAAACAACTTATTAATTTGTAGTAAAAAGAAAAAATCTCATTTCCTACGTACAAGAAAAAAGTTGAAGTAAACATAAGTAGTGTAAACTCTTTACCCCAAGGTTGAGATTTTTTGATTAGTCATCATATCTTGAAGCGGGCAAGAATAAAGGATTCGCGATATGGAATTCCATTACTAGAATATTCCGAGTTATTACTATAACTTATAATCATAAGGGGAATCCATCAAAAATTAGTGAGGGGTTAGGAACACTAAAGTACATAAAGGATTAGTAATGAGGGAATCTAAGACATTAGAGATTTTTCCTCATAAAAGGAATCATAATAAGGACTTGAAATTGGTGGAAATGATCAAGTAGTACTTTCTTCGGATTCCGATCCAGAGTATGTTCCCTTTCACTTGTTAAAGAAATGGCTATCAAGAACGAATTAATCCTTTATTCCTTTTTTCTTTTTAAGTACCCTTCCCCGGGGAAAGAAGAATAGGACAAAAGATATGGAATGCAATACAAAAAAAAGATATTTATTTATTTTTTCCTTCCTCTATTCATATTAATACAGAATTCCTCATGAATTAATGCCTAATTCTTTTCATTTATTAATTGCTATAACGAGTGTTTTATTCCAAGATTAAGTTATTACTGAACAAAGAAAAATTTTCATTATATTATAAAGGACGAGATCAATTCGGAAGCGCTTTTTCTTATTCTAGCAGACGGAATTCCTTTGGTCTAATTTAGGACTTTCCAATCGATTTTATCTTACCTAATTCTATCTATGCCCAGGGGGATAATACCGAAACGAAACAACCCTTTCCTTTTTTCTGATCATAGAGAAGCCGTATGAAGCTAAGGTTTCATGTACGGTTTTGGAATAGCGGTGGGAACTGTGATGTTATCATCGACTATGATTATCTAACAGTTCAAGTACAGTTGATATAGTTGAAGCACAGTCAAAATATGGTTTTTTTGGATGGAATCTTTGGCGTCAGCCTATAGGTTTTCTGGTTTTTCTAATTTCTTCTTTGGCAGAATGTGAAAGATTACCCTTTGATTTACCAGAAGCAGAGGAAGAATTAGTAGCAGGTTATCAAACCGAATATTCCGGTATCAAATATGGTTTATTTTATCTTGTTTCTTACCTAAATTTATTAGTTTCCTCTTTATTTGTAACAGTTCTCTACTTAGGCGGGTGGAATTTCTCTATTCCCTATATATCCTTTTTTGAATTTTTCCAAATGAATAAAATGGTTGGAATTTTGGAAATGACAATGGGTATCTTTATTACATTAACTAAAGCTTATTTATTTCTCTTCATTTCTATCACAATAAGATGGACTTTACCCAGGATGAGAATGGATCAGTTATTAAATCTTGGATGGAAATTTCTTTTACCTATTTCCCTGGGCAATCTCTTATTAACAACTTCTTCCCAACTTGTTTCACTATAAATAAGATAATACAATAACAGTAAGAATATTTTCAACACAAAAGTTCTCTCAAACAAGAGAAAGAAACATATCTTTTTCATAGATATTTAGAATATGTTCCCTATGGTAACTGGGTTCATGAGTTATGGTCAACAAACAATACGCGCTGCAAGGTACATTGGTCAAAGTTTCATAATTACCTTATCCCACACAAATCGTTTACCTATAACGATTCACTACCCTTATGAAAAATCAATTACATCGGAGCGTTTCCGGGGGCGAATCCACTTTGAATTTGATAAATGTATTGCTTGTGAAGTATGTGTTCGCGTATGCCCGATAGATCTACCCCTTGTGGATTGGAGATTTGAAAAGGATATTAAAAGGAAACAATTGCTTAATTATAGTATTGATTTCGGAGTTTGTATATTTTGTGGTAATTGTGTTGAGTACTGTCCGACAAGCTGTTTATCAATGACTGAAGAATATGAACTTTCTACTTATGATCGTCATGAATTGAATTACAATCAAATTGCTTTGAGTCGGTTACCAATCTCCATAATGGGAGATTACACAATTCAAACAATTAGGAATTCGACTCAAAGTAAAATAGACGAAGAAAAATCTTGGAATTCAAGAACGGTTACTAATTATTAGTTACTAGGATTTATCTTTTTTGTTAGAAAAATCCAATAGTTTTTTATTAACTATAAAGAAAAACGAATAACTACTGCTTATTGCAAATTATTCCTGATTTAAAATGAGAGTAGATTTTCGTGATGTCATTTCTAACTATACAACTTATATACAAAAAAATATCCTAATCCCTTTTTCCTTCCTTGAATCTTTTAGTTTTAGTCAGTTCATGAAAAATTTTATACTATTAATTTCTTCTTATCCATAATGGATTTACCTGGACCAATACATGAGATTCTTGTGCTATTTGGGGGATTTGTTCTTCTACTAGGAGGTCTAGGAGTAGTATTACTTACCAACCCAATTTATTCTGCCTTTTCGCTGGGATTAGTTCTTGTTTGTATATCCTTATTCTATATTTTATTGAATTCCTACTTTGTAGCTGTCGCACAACTTCTTATTTATGTGGGAGCTATAAATGTTTTGATCATATTTGCCGTAATGTTCGTAAATGGCTCAGAATGGTCTAAAAATAAGAATTATTGGACTATTGGAGATGGGTTCACTTCACTCGTTTGTATAACTATTCTTTTTTCACTAATGACTACTATCCCAGATACGTCATGGTATGGAATTCTTTGGACTACAAGATCAAACCAAATAGTAGAACAGGGTCTCATAAATAACGTTCAACAAATTGGGATTCATTTAGCAACTGATTTTTATCTTCCGTTTGAACTCATTTCCATAATTCTTCTAGTTTCTTTAATAGGTGCAATTACTATGGCTCGGCAATAAGAAATACTTAGAATTAGTCAAAATTCTTAGAATTTCAAATCTAAAATAAATAACTAAAGAATCACAATTTTGATTTAGTAAAACCCATCTACTGCCAACAAATACCTTCTTTTCTCTTTTGTTGTGTAACTGTTCTATTCTAATTAATGGAATCGGTTCAATTCTTGTCCTCATATTGAAATGAATCGAGATTGATAAGGAGTTAGTTAATGATGTTTGAGCATGTACTTTTTTTTAGTGTCTATTTATTTTCGATTGGTATCTATGGATTGATCACAAGCCGAAACATGGTTAGAGCTCTAATATGTCTTGAACTTATACTGAATTCAATTAATCTAAATCTCGTAACATTTTCTGATCTATTTGATAGTCGCCAATTAAAAGGAGACATTTTCGCAATTTTTGTTATAGCCCTTGCGGCTGCTGAAGCAGCTATTGGACTATCCATTCTTTCTTCCATCCATCGTAACAAGAAATCAACTCGTATCAATCAATCTAATTTTTTGAATAATTAGACATAAAATCCTCTAAACAAAGGCGCACATATAATAATAATATCAAATATTAAGATGAATAGAAATCTAATACTATTTTCTTCTATTTTCTTATTATTTTATTATTTTATAATATCTATTTTTTGATTAGGTTATTACATAGTATTCTTTTTTACTTATTGAATTTTTGCAATTCATTGATATTGCAATTTGAATATTGCAATAATTTATATTGAAAAGACGATAGCCAATAAATTGGCTAATTCGAATTCGTATGTACAATTCGTATAATTATGATTGTTGAAGCCAAAAATTCAAGTCTCTTGGCTCTTTTCACGCTTTCTCACAAACGGATTAAGAAATATATTGCATTATTTTATTTATTTATTTTTTATTTATTTGTTGAAGTTTGGATAAACCATTGCTTCGTCTGGTGTCTACAATACATATGACTCATATAGTACTAATTTCATTTTTACCAGATCGAAAATTTTTATGTTGAAAAGGAAAATTTATAGATCCAATGTCACATTCCGTAAAAATTTATGATACATGTATAGGATGCACTCAATGTGTACGAGCTTGTCCAACAGATGTATTAGAAATGATACCCTGGGATGGGTGTAAAGCCAAGCAAATTGCTTCCGCGCCGAGAACCGAAGATTGTGTGGGTTGTAAGAGATGTGAATCTGCCTGCCCAACAGATTTTTTAAGTGTCCGCGTTTATTTAGGGCCTGAAACAACCCGCAGCATGGCTCTATCTTATTGATACGTTACAAAAAACTCCACTTGAATCGTCTGATTCCTCTTTACCGAGGAAGCCTGTGCTCGCTTATTTCGAGCACGGGCTTTTCTGGTCAAAACGTATCTTCTCTTTATCACTTTATCATGAGTTATTTTCCTTGGTTAACAATACTTGTTGTTTTGCCGATATTTGCAGGTTCATTAATTTTCTTTTTACCTCATAGGGGAAACAAAATCGTTAGGTGGTATACTATATCTATTTGTTTATTAGAATTCCTTCTAATGACTTATGCATTCTGTTATCATTTCCAATTGGAGGATCCCTTAATCCAATTAAAGGAGGATTCTAAATGGATAGATGTCTTTGATTTCCACTGGAGATTGGGAATCGATGGACTTTCATTAGGATCTATTTTATTGACAGGATTTATCACTACTTTAGCTACTTTAGCAGCTTGGCCAGTTACCCGGAATTCGCGATTATTCTATTTCCTGATGCTAGCAATGTATAGTGGTCAAATAGGATTATTTTCTTCGCGAGACCTTTTACTTTTTTTTATCATGTGGGAGTTAGAATTAATTCCTGTTTACTTACTTTTATCCATGTGGGGGGGAAAGAGGCGTCTGTATTCAGCTACAAAATTTATTTTGTATACTGCAGGCGGTTCCATTTTTTTCTTAATCGGAGTTCTAGGTATGGGCTTATATGGTTCCAACGAACCAAGATTAGATTTGGAAAGATTAATTAATCGATCATACCCTGCAACATTGGAAATACTATTTTATTTTGGCTTCCTTATTGCTTATGCTGTCAAATTGCCGATTATACCCCTACATACGTGGTTACCAGATACCCATGGGGAAGCGCATTACAGTACATGTATGCTTTTAGCGGGAATCCTATTAAAGATGGGAGCATACGGATTGATTCGGATCAATATGGAATTGTTACCTCATGCTCATTATCTATTTTCCCCCTGGTTGGTAATAATAGGAGCGATGCAAATAATCTATGCAGCTTCAACTTCTCTTGGTCAACGAAATTTCAAAAAAAGAATAGCCTACTCCTCCGTATCTCACATGGGTTTCATAATTATAGGAATTGGTTCCATAACCAACATTGGACTCAATGGAGCTATTTTACAAATACTATCCCATGGATTTATTGGTGCTACACTTTTTTTCTTGGCGGGAACGGCTTGTGATAGAATGCGTCTTGTTTATCTCGAAGAACTGGGGGGGATATCTATCCCAATGCCGAAAATTTTTACCATGTTTAGTAGCTTTTCAATGGCTTCTCTTGCCTTACCAGGAATGAGCGGTTTTGTTGCAGAATTAGTAGTATTTTTTGGACTAATTACTAGTCCAAAATTTCTGTTAATACCAAAAATGCTAATTACTTTTGTAATGGCAATTGGAATGATATTAACTCCTATTTTTTTATTATCTATGTTACGCCAGATGTTCTATGGATACAAGCTATTTCATGTTCCAAACGCAAATTTGGTGGATTCTGGACCACGAGAACTCTTTCTTTTAATCTGTATCTTTTTACCAGTAATAGGAATTGGTATTTATCCAGATTTTGTTCTCTCGCTATCGGTTGACAAGGTAGAGGCTCTCTTATCCAATTATTATCCTAAATAATTTTTTTTTTACTAGTCCGCTCTATATTCCATAGTGGAAAAACCAAATAATTCAGAAAAAAGTAAAAAAGTCTAATTAGATCTATCTCGAATTTTTGAGAACCCTTTGAGAAGGCGTTCAAGGGTTCTCAAATCAAACAAAAATGGAAAAACTTTCATTTCACGAAGGTTTTATGTTATGTAATCATTTAGATGGTAATGTAAATGCACCATAACTATGTAAACCTATTCCTAATAGATTGATACCAAAATAGCAGATCCAAATTATAAGAAATCCTATCGAAGCTACAAGTGCGGAATTCGTACCCTTCCAATTTGGATTTGTTCTACTATGTAAATAAATTGCGAATATGGTCCAAGTAATAAATGCCCAAGTTTCCTTAGGATCCCAATTCCAATAGGATCCCCACGCCTCATTAGCCCATACTGCTCCACAAAGAATACCTATGGTTAAAAGGGTAAACCCTAGGCTAATGACACGATAACTCCAAGAATCCAAACGCTCAATTAATTGATATTTGTAATAATTTGGAAATGAAGGAAAAGAGGTGTTTTTTAAAGCACTTCTTTTTACATAGAAATATTCAATCTCACTAAACTCACTAAAGAAAAATGTTTTATTTAAAACATTTTTTTTCTTTTCTAAAAAGAAATTGAAATTCTTTCGAAATTTAATGATTAGAAGAGCGGCGGATAATAAGGATCCGCACAAAAGAGTTGCATAGCTTAGTAACATCATACTGACATGCATCATTAACCACTGAGATTGTAGAGCAGGTACTAGTATTGTGGATTGATGCATTTCAGTTAAAAGACCCGACGTGGCAAAGCCTTGCGTTAAAATAGTACTTGGCGTAGTTATTGTGCTTAAATCATTTTTAGAGTTCTGTATCTTAGGAATCGTATGAAGAATATACAGAGCCCATGAAAGGAAGATCAATGACTCATATAAATTACTTAATGGAAAATGTCCCGAAGAAGCCCAACGAGAAACTAAGAATCCTGTTATAGAGAAAAAAGTAGCTATCATTCCTTTTTCTGACGAATCACGTAATCCCCCAAGTTCACGAACTAATAAGGTTATCAAATGAATTGTAATCACAATTGAAATGGTTGAGAAAGAGATATGAGTTAGTATATGTTCTAAAGTTGCAAATAGCATAAGGAGAAGGTCCCATTACAAAATTGGAAATTTCGAATTGAATCCATTTTCTAATCTATTGTATTCTTTTTCGAGAATGCCGCCACTCGGACTCGAACCGAGATGCTTGAGCACTGCTTCCTAAGAGCAGCGTGTCTACCAATTTCACCATGGCGGCTAACTTTAAATAATAGGGAAGTTAAAAGAATAATAGTTATTTTCTCGCAAATCGTCGAGATTGGGAGAGTCCATAGAATTTAGGAACATTAGAATCTTCATTAAAATGGACTTCGTTTGGTAGTATCATTGGGGATTTTTTTAACAATAAACTCTTGCTTTGCCCAATAGAAACAAAGCTTGAAAGAGTTGGAACTGTTTTTTCTCAGTTGCAATATAGAACTCATTTTTTTCTAATTAGTTTCTCATTGAAATAAAAAAAAATCTTTCAATCTATCCATTAGAATTTCTATAATTTCATCATTAAATACAAAGAATTTTGGATTTTAGCAAAATTTCTAGAATGAAAGCCTTTATGCTCTTATTAATATGATTTACCAAGCCTAAACCTATTTTTTTGTGGATTTTTGATAAGATAGGTAGAAGTTGTAAGTCCTATTGCAAGAATACTCTACTTTTCATAATAGAATCCTCATAATAAAATATGAGGATTCTATTATGAAAAGTTCGTTGATAGGAAAAGAATACTTAGGACACAGTATACCAAAAACTTTTGTTCTATATATCAGAGGGGTTAGTTCTAAGAATATTGTACCGAGGAATTCGACACATAAAAGTACATTCATTAATTAATCCGAATTATTCATTTTAAATAATTGGAATTTCTTTGGGATAGGTCAATTCAGATTATTCCAAAACCAGATTATTTGTTTGTTTGTTGCCCAGAAAAACCCTTTGGTTTTGGATGCTCGCTACCGCTGGAAAATGATCTTGATTTTGCTAAAGAATAAGATTGTACTATGGAAAAATAAGTCTTTTTCTTCCAAAGATTTTTACGAATACGCTTTTTTGACATCGAAGTACGTTTTTTTGGAACTGCCATTCAAAAAGGAGATTACTTTTTTTCTAGTTGTATGTGAAAGACATCTATTGCCGCAAATCAATCCTTCTTTCTGTTTTTTCTTAGTATTTATACTTTTTCTTAGTATTTATACTTGTATTTATACTTTTTCTTAGTATTTATACTTAGATACTGAACTGAAATTCTGAATTCTTTTTTACTTGATTTTCTCTAATGCGGATAAGACAAGAATTTTTTAGCATATTTTTCATATATATTTTATACTTTGTTTTAATAATATAGAATATATACAAAGGTTTTCTATTTAAATTAAATCAATTTATATATTAAGTATACTCCATATATAGATCTACGGCCTATCCCCCATATAAGATGGGGGGATAAAAGGAAGGGAAAATTCAAATAGTTAATTAAGTTCAGAATGGTATTCCATAATGGAATTCCAATCAAAACAAAAAAAATACTTAGTCTCTTAAATAAGACATTCTAAAACTTAGGTAATTCTAGTCATTAGGATTTCAGTTCTATATGAAGTAAGGAATATTCGATAATTTCCTATAAACATAGGTTTTCATTGGAATTCAATCAATCAGTTACGAAACATGAGAGCTGCTTCATCTTCATTTTAATAGAAAGAAATACAAAAATGAATAGAAAGTAAAATGATTCAATCCTTTTTTGTATTTTAACAAATATCCTTCTTTAGGTAATAACTAGGTAACAAAGTTATTTAATTAACTTTTTGAATTTAACCAAGTAAACCCATTCTTCATTTTTGATTATTTCAATGAGAGAAATTTGGAAAAATGAAGAATTCCAGTATTTTGTCTTATTCTTATTTTTTGGAATTCCTTCAGAAAGAGATAAGAATTGGTTTGGTGAATCGGAAACAATTTTATTTTATAGAAAAATTTCAAGTAAAAATTGCAATTTCTTTTCTTATGGAACATACATATCAATATGCATGGGTAATCCCTCTTCTCCCACTTCCAGTTATTATGTCAATGGGGTTTGGACTTATTCTTATTCCGACAGCAACAAAAAATCTTCGTCGCATATGGGCTTTTCCTTGTGTTTTACTCTTAAGTATAGCTATGGTATTCTCAGTTCACCTATCTATTCAACAAATAAATGGAAGTTCTATCTATCAATATCTATGGTCTTGGACCGTCAATAATGATTTTTCCTTAGAATTTGGATACTTGATCGACCCGCTTACTTCTATTATGTTAATACTAATTACTACTGTAGGAATCCTCGTTCTTATTTATAGTGACGATTATATGTCTCACGATGAAGGATATTTGAGATTTTTTGTTTATATAAGTTTTTTCAATACTTCCATGTTGGGATTGGTTACTAGTTCCAATTTGATACAAATTTATTTTTTTTGGGAACTTGTGGGAATGTGTTCCTATTTATTGATAGGCTTTTGGTTTACACGGCCAATTGCAGCGAGTGCTTGTCAAAAAGCTTTTGTAACTAATCGTGTAGGGGATTTTGGTCTGTTATTAGGAATTTTAGGTTTTTTTTGGATAACAGGTAGTTTAGAGTTTAGGGATTTGTTCAAAATAGCTAATAACTGGATTCCTAATAATGGGATTAATTCCTTACTTACTACTTTGTGTGCTTTTTTATTATTCCTTGGTGCAGTTGCGAAATCTGCACAATTCCCTCTTCACGTATGGTTACCCGATGCTATGGAAGGACCCACTCCCATTTCGGCTCTTATACACGCAGCAACTATGGTTGCTGCGGGGATTTTTCTTCTAGCTCGACTTCTTCCTCTTTTCATATCCCTACCTTTAATAATGAGTTTCATTTCTTTAGTAGGTACAATAACACTCTTCTTAGGAGCTACTTTAGCTCTTGCTCAGAGAGATATTAAAAGAAGCTTAGCCTATTCTACAATGTCTCAATTGGGTTATATGATGTTAGCTCTAGGTATAGGTTCTTATCAAGCTGCTTTATTCCATTTGATCACTCATGCTTATTCGAAAGCTTTATTGTTCTTGGGATCCGGATCCATTATTCATTCAATGGAACCTCTTGTTGGATATTCACCAGATAAAAGTCAGAATATGGTTCTTATGGGTGGTTTAAGAAAATACGTTCCAATTACAAGAACTACTTTTTTATGGGGTACGCTTTCTCTTTGTGGTATTCCACCTCTTGCTTGCTTCTGGTCCAAAGATGAAATCCTTAGTAATAGTTGGTTGTATTCACCCTTTTTTGGAATAATAGCCTCTTTTACTGCAGGATTAACTGCGTTTTATATGTTTCGGATATATTTACTTACTTTTGATGGGTACCTGCGTGTTCATTTTCAAAATTACAGTAGCACTAAAGAGGGTTCGTTGTATTCAATATCCTTATGGGGAAAAAGGATACCCAAAGGAGTGAATAGAGATTTCATTTTATCAACAACGAAGAGTGGAGTTTCTTTTTTTTCACAAAATAGATCCAAAATTCATGGTAATACAAGAAATAGGATAGGGTCCTTTAGTACTTCCTTTGGGGCTAAAAACACTTTTGTCTATCCTCATGAAACGGGAAATACTATGCTATTCCCTCTTTTTATATTACTGCTTTTTACTTTGTTCATTGGATCCATAGGAATCCATTTTGATAATGGAGTAATGGATAATGGAATAGCGGAGTTAACCATATTATCAAAGTGGTTAACTCCCTCAATAAACTTTTTCCAGGAAAGTTCTAATTCTTCCATAAATTCATATGAATTTATCACTAATGCAATTTCTTCTGTAAGTCTAGCTATGTTTGGTCTATCCATAGCATATATCTTCTATGGATCCGCTTATTCCTTTTTTCAGAATTTGGATTTAATAAATTCTCTTGTAAAAGAGGGTCCGAAAAAGTTTTTTTCGGATCAAGTAAAAAAAAAGATATACAGTTGGTCATATAATCGTGGTTATATAGATATTTTCTATACTAGGGTCTTTACCCTGGGTATAAGAGGATTAACTGAACTAACGCAGTTTTTCGATAAGGGTGTCATTGATGGAATTACCAATGGAGTAGGTCTTGCTGGTTTTTGTATAGGAGAAGAAATTAAATATGTAGGGGGAGGGCGAATATCGTCTTATTTATTCTTTTTTTTATGTTATGTATCCGTGTTCTTATTCTTTTTTCTTTCTTAACTTAAGGAATTCCCCCGTCTCCTGCCTAAAGAGCCCCCTTATTCCCCTTCCTATCTTCTTCCCCCATCTCTCCCCCTTTTCTACCATCTCTCTCTTTTTCTATCTCCCTCTTTTTCTATCTCCCTCATTGTATAATA